TGGAATCATAATTTTAATGGAATCATAATTAGAATCCGAACTCAAAAGTAGATTGGTATTTTTCCGAGAATCCAGATTAGATTATCGGGTCGTAAGAAAAAAAAAAAGAATTGGAGAAAGCTTTTTCTACTGAGCGCGTTCATTCGTTTTGACTATTTTAGCATATTTTTTTTATCCCAGTAATTTCTACTCTAACTTCCCGGAGTTCATTCTTCGGGAAACTCCGTTTAAATTATTCCGACGGACTTTTTATAACCCACTTCTTTTTTTATCTCATTGGAAATCGTATAAAGACAATCCCTATTTAATATAGCTATTTGTGCAAGTATTTTACGATTAAGAAGCAACCGTCCCTTGTACAGATCGTGTATTAATCTACTATAACTATGGGATACCCCCCATTCGCGAATTACTGCGTTTATCCGAGTGATCCACAAACGACGAAAATTGCTCTTTTGACTGCCCCGATCCTGATGAGCCGAAAACAAAGCTCTTATTTTCTGTTGAATAATAGTTCGAGTAAGTCTTGAAAGGGCCCCTCGAAAGTTCGATGCAAATAAACGAATTTTTGTTCTACGTCTACGAGCTATATATCCCCGTCTAATTCTAGTCATTGAATAGATGAAACTTCCACCGAATAACGAATTTATTTCTTTTCTTTCAGTTATTCCTTTCCCCTTTCCTAATCTATTAAGAACAAAACGTATTTTTCCAATGTATAAAATAAAAATTCCAAGGGCTTTGGCTACTATAACCTTCCTGACCGCCATTTTTTCTTTTTTTTAGGCATTTCAATGCGCAATAAAGAAATTCTATTGTGTTATAGGTGTCAAAAATAGAAAAAAAATGGATAAAGAAATAGCGGATTCCTTCGTTTCTATGGTGCCTTCCTAAACGGTGAGGTCTTCTCTATACACCGGAGCCTTTACTTCATTTAATCAACGTTATTGGTAACTTGTATAGTTCACCCTTTTTGGCCCTACCTATGAATTATCCAGCAATAGGCCTTTCACAATGAGATCTACCTATACAGTAACGGTATTTAATTATGAAACTTAGCTGGGTAGCTGACCCTCTTAGTCCGTTCTTGCCAGAGTAGGAGCTTAATCTTTATGCCTTTTTTATTTTATTTATATTTATTTTATTTATTAAAAAGTAAGTAAATTAAATAAGTAAATAAGAAAGTAAAAAAAAAAAGATTTCCTCCGCTTAATGGCTAACCATTTGCTACCAATGGATAATTTCTTCTCATCTTAAATTGAGATTTGCACCAACGGAAACCATAAAATTTATTCACAATGTAGGAATGTGATAGCTTTTCTTATTATTTTTTTTATATAGTGAATGGAGTCCCTTCTTACATTCTATACTATTCACCGGTACTGATCATTGATACTGGAAAGTTTTTTTCTTGCTTTTGTACCAGCGCATGGTATGATCTAAACGAGTCGCACATACACCCGAGTACATGTTCCTCGACGTTGAGGGCATCCCCGAAGAGCGGGGGATTTCGTGGCATTTCTGATTGGCTGTCTTGTATTTCTAATAAGTTGTTTAATAGTTGGCATGCTGAATTTATACATAATGGGGCTGGTTTAGATTGATCCTAACCGGAGAATTCTGAATTACTTCCAGTTATTCGAATAGTAAAATCATAGATAAAATCTCAAATTGCGTATTTGTGTGAAATCCGTCTTATTTTCATTCAACTCCTACAAGATCAACAATTCCATAAGCTTGTGCTTCTGTTGCTGACATAAAAGTATCTCTTTCCATGTCTTTGGATACAACCCAAAAGGGTTTGCCCGTTCTTTGTGCATAAACCATTGTGAGGGTTTCACGCAGTACCAGCACTTCTTCCGTTTCCATGACAGTTTCTCTCATGTTTACATCATAAAACAAACAAGCAGGTTGGTGCATCATTACCCTGATGATATAACATAATCAAAAGTTCTTCTACCTCGCATGATGAAGCGAAGAGAAAAGAAAGATAAAGACTAATATAATAGGAAAAAAGATAGAATTGAACAACCGTACGGGCATTTTTGATGCATTGCATATGCATACGGCTTTACAATAAAATTGACCCTTACCCTCCAACCCTCCAAAAAAGGGAAAGAAAGAGAAAAGTAAAATATACCAGACCCTGGTGGGTTAAATGATCAAATGGCCACCCTTCCTTTTTCTTTTTGAATAGTTAAAAACTACTATGATGGCTCCGTTGCCTTATATTATTTATTATTATTATTATATAATATTATAAATTATATAATATTATAATATTAATTATTATTATTATTATATATTATTTATTATATATTATTATAATATTAATTATATTTTATATTAATTATTAATATCAATATTATAGTAATATATTCATTCATTATTATTATTATTAATATTTATTATTATATTTAATTATTATATTTATTAATAATTAAATTATTATTATATTAATTAATATATATTAATATTAATTCATTATTACTATTATTAC